AAAATATTTCTTTTGATAAAAAAACATAAATTACGTTTATTTTTATCAATTAAATGTACCCCTTTGTTAAATAAACATAAATTAAGTTTATTTTTATCAATTAAAAATATTTCTTTTGATAAAAAGACATAAATTACGTTTATTTTTATCAATTAAATATACCCCTTTGTTAAATAAACATAAATTACGTTTATTTTTATCAATTAAAAATATTTCTTTTAATAAAAAAACATAAATTACATTTATTTTTATCAATTAAAAATACCCCTTTTAATAAAAAAACATAAATTAAGTTTATTTTTATCAATTAAAAATATTTCTTTTGATAAAAAAACATAAATTACATTTATTTTTATCAATTAAAAATATTTCTTTTGATAAAAAAACATGAATTACGTTTATTTTTATCAATTAAAAATACCCCTTTTAATAAAAAACATAAATTACGTTTATTTTTATTAATTAAAAATACCCCTTTTGATAAAAAAACATAAATTACGTTTATTTTTATTAATTAAAAATACCCCTTTTGATAAAAAAACATAAATTACGTTTATTTTTATCAATTAAAAATATTTCTTTTAATAAAAAAACATAAATTAAGTTTATTTTTATCAATTAAAAATATTTCTTTTGATAAAAAAAACATAAGTTACGTTTATTTTTATCAATTAAAAATACCCCTTTTAATAAAAAACATAAATTACGTTTATTTTTATCAATTAAAGATACTCCTTTTGATAAAAAAACATAAATTACGTTTATTTTTATCAATTAAAAATAATCCTTTTGAAAAAAAACATAAATTACATTTATTTTTATCAATTAAAAATATTTCTTTTGATAAAAAAACATAAATTACATTTTTATTTTTATCAATTAAATATATCCTAATAAAAATTTTAAATAAATTAAAAATATAAGAATATCTTTCATTAAAATAATTTATCATCTTAACTACAATTTCTTATTAATTTCATCATAATTTATTAACTATATTTAATAGACTTAAACTATTCCTAAAAATATCAAAAATTTTCGTGCACCTTACACTAAAATATAGATAATTACAAATTTCTATAACTATAAATATTCCTATAATAAATATTAAATAATGAAATGCCTGATAAAAGGGTTATTTTGATAGAATAAATTATGAAAACTTTAATTTTTCTTTCATTAAAATAATTTTTTTACTAATAAGCATTAATAAAATTAATTGTTAATTAATTTTTTAAATTAAAGTTATTTTATTATATTAATTTACTTGATTATTCTAATTTTAACTACCTTTATTGCTATATCCACTAATTCATGAATTACTATTTGAATAATATTAGAAATTAATCTAATAGCACTAATTCCTTTAATAAAAAATAAATCCTATAAAAAATTAAATTTTCTATTTAAATACTTTATTATTCAAGTAGTAAGTTCATCCTCATTTATTTTTTCTATCATACTTATATGAATTGCCCAATTTAATAATAATGTAATAATTAATTTAAATTTTATTAATATAGTAATTTCTATCTCTATACTAATAAAAATAGCTTTAATACCTTTTCATCAATGATACATTGAAGTTATAATAAATTTATCTTGAATAATTTTTTTTTTAATATCCTCTTGACAAAAAATTATTCCTTTAATAATTATTTCTTACTTACCTTTTAATATACTTTTATTCATAGCTATCGCTATTTCTGCTATTGTAAGAGCAATGCAAGGTATAATTCAATCTAATTTACGTAAAATTTTTACTCTATCCTCTATTAATCATACCTGTTGACTTACCGTAAACTCTTTTATTTCTTTTAACTTAATAACATTTTATATAACTATTTATATAATTATTTCATTCAATATTATATTTATATTTTATTATAATAACATTAATTATCTACACGAAATTTATTTATCCTTTTATAATAAATACATAATAAAATTATACTTATTTTTCAATTTTCTTTCCATTGCAGGTTTACCCCCATTTTTAGGCTTTATGGCAAAAATATTTTCAATCAAATATATAATATCCAGAAATTTTACCTTAATCTGTTCTATTTTAACTTTTTCCTCATTATTAACCCTATATTTTTATTTACGAATTACTTTTTCTTCTTTTTTACTTAATAATATAAAATTAAAATTAAATTTCAATTCAATTCTATACAATAAAAATTATTACCCCTTTTCCGTATTAATTATAATTATTAATTCTTTTATTAATATAACATTTTTTATTTACACAATTATTTTAATTTTAATTTAATAAGATTTTAAGTTAAAATAAACTATTAACCTTCAAAGTTAAAAATAATTAAAATTAATATATTAAATCTTAATAAATTAATTTTAATTTATTTCTTTAAATTTGCAATTTAAAATTTTTTATATAAAATATAAGATTTATTATTTTATAATATTTTTATTATTTGCATGTTTCACCATTATAAAATAATATAAATTAATAACGGAAATAAATAAATTTCTTAAATAAATTTACAATTTATCACTTTAATCAGACACATTATCACATACCATATAGATTCTTCAAACTATACACTTTAAAAATAATAAATGCAAAAATGATTTTTCTCTACTAATCATAAAAATATTGGAATTCTTTATTTTATTTTCGGAATTTGAGCTGGTATAGTAGGAACTTCCTTAAGAATTATTATTCGTTCAGAATTAGGAACCCCTGGCCCTTTAATTAATAATGACCAAATTTATAATTCTATTGTCACAGCTCATGCTTTCATTATAATTTTTTTTATAATCATACCTATTATAATCGGAGGATTCGGAAATTGACTTATTCCTCTTATATTAGGGGCTCCTGACATAGCTTTCCCACGTATAAATAATATAAGATTTTGACTACTACCACCTTCTTTAATTCTCTTAATTTCAAGAAGATTAATTAATCAAGGAGCAGGTACAGGATGAACAGTATACCCCCCCTTATCAAATAACCTATATCATAGAGGACCCTCTGTAGATTTAGCTATTTTCTCTCTCCACTTAGCAGGAATATCATCAATTATAGGAGCTATTAATTTTATCTCCACCATTATTAATATACGACCAGTAGGAATAAAGATGGATCAAATCTCCCTATTTACTTGAGCTGTAGGTATCACAGCATTATTACTACTTCTTTCTCTACCAGTTCTTGCAGGTGCTATCACGATACTTTTAACAGATCGTAATTTAAACACTTCATTCTTTGACCCATCCGGTGGAGGAGACCCAATTCTATACCAACATTTATTTTGATTTTTCGGACACCCTGAAGTTTATATTTTAATTTTACCTGGATTTGGAATAATTTCCCACATAATTTTCTCAGAAACAGGAAAAAAGGAAACTTTTGGAATATTAGGGATAATCTATGCCATAATAGCTATTGGTATTTTAGGATTTGTTGTTTGAGCTCATCATATATTTACAATTGGTATAGATGTTGATACACGAGCATACTTCACTTCTGCTACTTTAATTATTGCAATCCCTACCGGAATTAAAGTATTTAGATGATTAGCTACACTACATGGATATAAATTTAGAATTTCTCCTACTTTACTTTGAACAATTGGATTTATTATTTTATTTACATTAGGGGGACTCACAGGAATCACCTTAGCAAATTCATCTATTGATATTATTCTCCATGACACATATTATGTTGTAGCACACTTTCACTATGTTCTATCAATAGGAGCAGTTTTTGCTATTATAGGAGGATTTATCCACTGATTTCCTTTAATTACAGGCCTAACTTTAAACCCTTCATGACTAAATAATCAATTTTATACAATATTTATTGGAGTTAATTTAACATTCTTCCCCCAACATTTTTTAGGTCTTTCCGGTATACCCCGCCGCTATTCAGACTACCCAGATGCTTTTATATCTTGAAATATTCTATCCTCTATAGGGTCACTTATTTCATTAGTAAGAATTATTATATTTATTTTTATTTTATGAGAAGCTTTAACTTCTAATCGACAAATACTTTTTAATGATAATTCTTCATCTTCTATTGAATGATTACAACTTTTTCCTCCTCAAGAACATAGATATTCAGAATTACCTATTTTAACTAAATTCTAATATGGCAGATTAGTGCATTAGATTTAAACTCTAAATATAAAATCAATTAAATTTTTATTAGAAATGGCAACTTGATCTATACTTTCATTACAAGATTCGAATTCCCCATCTATAGAACATTTAATTATATTTAATGACCATATTTTAACTATTAATTTATTGATTACAACAATAGTTATTTATATAATAATTTCTATCATTTTAAGAAACTTTATCAATCGAATACTTATACAAAATCAAATTATTGAATTAATTTGAACTTTTATCCCAATAATTATTCTTCTATTAATAGCTTTCCCCTCAATTAAAATTCTTTATTTAATAGATGAAATTTATTTACCCTCTTTATCAATTAAATGTATTGGGCATCAATGATTTTGAAGATACGAGTATTCTGATTTTAATAATGTAGAATTTGATTCATTCATAACTCCTACTAATGAATTAAATAATAATGAATTTCGCCTTTTAGAAGTTAATAATCGAACAATTATCCCATTTAATACACAAATTCGTTTACTAATTACATCTTTAGATGTAATTCACTCCTGAACTATCCCTTCAATAGGGGTAAAAATTGATGCAACTCCTGGACGTATTAATCAAGCTAATTTATTAGCTAATCGCCCAGGATTATTTTTTGGTCAATGTTCAGAAATCTGCGGAGCTAACCATAGATTCATACCAATTATTATTGAATCAACTAATATAAATTCTTTTATTAACTGAATTAAATCATTCTAAAAATTTTCTCCCTCAATTCAAAATCAAAATAACATAATAACTTTAATTATATTCATTAGATGACTGAAATGCAAGTTCTGGTCTCTTAAACCATACTATAGTAAATTAGCAATTACTTCTAATGAAAAACTACTTTAATATAAAATAAAATATAACTTCAACCCTAATTAAGAATTAGTTAAATTAAATTATAACATTAAAATGTCAATTTAAAATTATTTACTTAAAATAAATATTCTTATATCCCACAAATAGCTCCTATATATTGAGTATTTTTACTAATTATATTTTCAATTATATTAATAGTTTGTATTTCATTAATTTACTTTTTATTTATTCCTTCTACCCCTCCCCAAAAAATTAACCTAATTAATATAAATAACAATAATAACAATTTACCTTGAAAATGATAACAAATTTATTTTCAATTTTTGACCCTACTTCTTCAGTATTTTCACTCTCATTAAACTGAATTTCTTCCCTTCTAAGAATTTTTATTTTACCTTACAATTTTTGACTAATTCCATCTCGATATAATATACTATGAATCAAATTATCTCAATTTATTTACAAAGAATTTAAAATTCTAATTAATAAAAATGCTTGAGGTAGAGGAATTATATTCACTTCCATATTTATATTTATTATAATTAATAATTTTATAGGTCTATTCCCTTATATTTTCACAAGAACAAGTCATATATCTTTTAATTTAACCCTATCATTACCTTTATGAATTAGCTTAATAATTTTCGGATGATTTAAATTCTATAATAATATATTTGCTCATATAATCCCTATAAATACCCCTTTTATTTTAATACCTTTTATAGTTATTGTAGAATCCATCAGAAATATTATCCGACCTTTAACCTTAGCTGTACGACTAACAGCTAATATAATTGCAGGTCATCTACTAATTACTTTAATTAGTTCCACCGCTTCCCCATCTATAAATATTATTTTAATCAGAATAATTTTAACTGCCCAAATACTCCTACTAGTCCTAGAAAGAACTGTAGCTATTATCCAAGCTTACGTCTTCTCCATTCTAAGAACCTTATACAGTAGAGAAATCAAATAAATAAAACAGTAACTATTATATATATACACAAAAATACTTTATTACATCTTATAAAATGTCAATACACAACCACCCATTTCATATAGTAGAAAAAAGACCTTGACCTTTAATTTGTTCTTTGAATATATTAATTATAACAACTGGTTTTATTAAATGATTCCATTATAAAAATTATTGAATATTTATTATTAGATTAATTACTATATCTATCTCCTCCTATCAATGATGACGAGATATCACACGAGAAGCAACTTACCAAGGACTCCACTCTAAAGAAGTTTACATCAATCTTAATTGAGGAATAATTTTATTTATTATTTCAGAAATTTTCTTTTTCTTATCCTTTTTTTGAGCCTATTTTCATGCCTCCTTATCCCCCAATATCGAAATTGGCATAACTTGACCCCCTTTAGGAATTAAAGCTTTTAATCCTTACCACATTCCTCTATTAAATACAATCATTTTAATTTCATCAGGAGCTAGAATTACTTGATCCCACCATAGACTAATTAATAAAAAATTTAATCAAACCCTAATCAGACTAATAATTACAATTACTTTAGGAATCTACTTTAGTTATCTCCAAAAATTTGAATATACACAATCTTTATTTTCTATCTCTGATTCAATTTATGGTTCTACATTTTTCTTAACTACAGGTTTTCATGGAATTCATGTAATTATTGGAACAACATTTTTAACAGTATGTTTAACTCGTTTAGTCTTAAAACATTTTTCTTATAGTCATCACTTTAATTTTGAAGCTGCTTCATGATACTGACACTTTGTAGATATTATTTGATTATTCCTTTATATCTCTATTTATTGATGAAGATATAACAATTAATAACCAATAATAATTAAATAAATTAAAATCTAACTTATTTATATAATATAAATATGTATATTTAACTTCCAATTAAAAAGTCTGAAAAATTTCTCAGTATAAATAATTACCTATATAATAACCACTTCCTTAATAATTATTATTATTATCATAATTATACTTACATTAAATTTTATTATTTCAAAAAAAAAAATAAGAGACCGAGAAAAAAGATCCCCTTTTGAATGTGGATTTGACCCTTTAAATTCAGCACGTAACCCCTTCTCTTTACGATTTTATCTAATTAGTCTTATTTTTTTAATTTTTGATATCGAAATTATTATTTTATTCCCATTAATCCCTACTATATGATTCAGAAATCCTCTAACCTGAATTACAAACTTTTTTATTTTTACTTTTATTTTAATCTTAGGTATTTACATTGAATGAAATGAAGGATCTTTATTTTGAATAAAATAATTAACTAATATTTTAATCCCCCCCCCTTAATAAATTAAATAAACACCCCCCCCCCTTACCATAAACTAAAGGGATTATAATTTAATAAAAAATATTTGAATTGCAATCAAACCTTACTTAAATTATAAAGTTAATCTTAACACCTAATTTAAAACTATAATTTTTATATAGTATAAATAACTAATACCTTCAATTTCGACTTGAAAAATAATATATTTAATATTTATATTAGTTGAAACCAAAAAAGAGGTAAATTATTGTTAATAATTTAATTGAAAATTTCAAATTCCAACTAAAGAAATAAGATTTTTTACTCAAATTTAAGCTTCTAACTTAAAATTTTTATGGATAAATCCATTTTTATTTCTACTTTTATACTTTAAAATAGTACCTTTTTAATTTTTATTTTTAATTTATTAACTACTTATAAAATTAATTAATTCTAAAATAAATAATAATAATATTAATATATATAATATATATATATATAAATTTATAATTAATTTATTTATATAGTTTAAATTATAAAACCTTACATTTTCATTGTAATAATAATATTATTAAAATAATTATTTATAAATAAACATCTACAATTTACCCTACCCCTCCTGTATGTATATATATTAATTACAACAACAATAAAAACTAACTAAATTAATAATTATATTTAAAGATTAAAAAAATCACCTTAATATCTTCAATATTAAACTCTTTACCTCTTAAGCTATTTAAATTTTAACAACCCAATAACATCTACTTTATACTTATACACTTAATTCACTAAATAATACATTTATAAAAAACATCTGCCAACTTATATAATAAAACTTTATACAAAAAAAAATATAAAAAATAATAAATAAAAATAAATAAATAATAATAATTTAAAAGAGTTAATATAAAAAAAATCAATTTTACGAATAAAAAAAAATATCTTTTCTAAAAAATTTTTAAATAAAATCCTTTCATTTCAAATTTTATCATTTAAAATTGTATACTTTATAGACAAAGTTATTCCTAAATAAATTAAATAATAAAAAATATTAAATAAAAATCACATTTTATTAAAAAAATCCTTTAAATAAATCAATTTTAACCTAACTGAAAATTTAAAATAAAAAATTATTGCTCCTATAACTCTCCCTAATATTATAAAAAATAATACTATACTTTTCAAATAATAAGGTAAAATAATAAAATCAATATTAAATGAGAGATAAAATAATAAAAATTTACCACTAACAATTGATATAAAAACCATAATAATTATCCTTATATTTATACAAAAATTATGATCCCTTAATGAAAAAGTACTAATTATCTTAATTTCACTAAATAATCTATAAAAAAATAATCGTAACCTATAAGAAACAGTTAAACCAACAGACATAAAAAATAACAAAAAAATATATAAGCCTTCTCCTATAAATATAACCTCTTCTAAAATTAAATCTTTAGAATAAAATCCAGCCAAAAAAGGTAACCCTATAAGAGCTATATTAGAAATATTAAAACAAACTATAGTATAAGGTATTAATTTAACTATCCCTCCCATATAACGGATATCTTGAAAATTTTTTATTGAATGAATAATAACCCCAGCACATATAAATAATAAAGCTTTAAATATAGCATGTGTTAATAAATGAAAAAAAGCTAAATTACAAAATCCTAAAAATAAAATTCTTATCATCAATCCTAGCTGCCTTAAAGTAGAAAGGGCAATAATTTTTTTTAAATCATTTTCTCAATTAGCTCCCAGCCCTCTCATAAACATAGTTAGTACAGATAAAATAAATATATATTTACTAACATAACTTAATCTTATTAATATATGATTATAACGAATTAACAAATAAACCCCAGCAGTAACTAAAGTAGAAGAATGTACTAAAGAAGAAACAGGGGTAGGAGCAGCTATAGCAGCCGGCAACCACGAAGAAAAAGGAATTTGTGCACTTTTAGTAAAAGCAGCTAAAATAAATATTAAAATAATTAAACAATCAACTTTACTATATAATATTAAATTTCATCTTCCTATATAATATAATATACCTAAAGATATTATTAACCCTCTATCCCCTAACCGATTTATTAAAACAGTCAACATAGAAGCATTGTAAGATTTTATATTTTGATAATAAGCTACTAAACAATAAGAAATCAATCCTAAACCATCTCAGCCTAATAAAATTCTTAATAAATTAGGCCTCAAAATTATTAATAATATAGAAAAAACAAATAAAAAAACTAAATAAATAAATCGATTAAAAAATAAATCCTCCTTTATATAATCATAGCTATATAATATAACTATAGAAGAAATCAATAAAACAAATCTCATAAAAACTATAGATATTCAATCAAATAAAAAAATATAATAAAAATCTACAGAATTTAAAGAAAATAAATTTCATTCTATTAAATAAATAAATTTTTTCAATAAAAATAAAATTCCTAAATTAAATAATATAATTCTAAAAAAAAAAAAAAAAAAACTTATATACAATCTTAACATTTATTAGATAATATAATTAATATAAATACTAAATACTAATTCAAATACTACTCCTACTAATAATATATTAATTTATATTATATTATAATATTTAATAATAATATACATATAATATAATAAATTATAAATTAAATATTTAACTAAAACTTATTTAATATAAAATAACAAAAACAATATAATAAATATAAAAATTTTTAAAATTTTAACTTAGAATAAAAATACTTTTTTATATCTTTAACACCACAAGTTAAAATTTTTATTTAAACTACCTAAATTTACAAAAATAAATCAATTTTTAAAATTAAAAAATTTAAAGGGACCAAATGCAATAGCATTAAAAAATATTCACGACTAGAAAATATATAAAATCTAAATATATTTAAAGATTTTCCATAACAAATATAAGAATATAAATATAAACTATAACATCTTCTAACAAATAACAATACCATTAAAACAATAATTAATATTTTTCTTAAACCTAACAATCTAATTAATAAAAAAATTTCTCTCAATATATTTAATGAAGGAGGAGCTGATATATTCCCTATACACAACAAAAACCATATAATTATTATTCTAGGACTAAAAATTAAAAACCCTTTATTAATAAACAATCTACGCCTTATAGAACGTTCATAAAATATATTAACTACACAAAATAAACCCGAAGAACAAATACCATGAGAGATTATTATTAAATAAGCCCCATTAATCCCTATAAATTCTACAGATAACAAACCACCAATTACCAATCTCATATGTACCACAGAAGAATAAGCTACTAACGATTTTATATCAACCTGCCGAAAACACAGAAATCTTATATAAATTCCTCCTATTAACCTAAATACTACGATTAACAAATTTACTCTAGAAAAATCCATTTCAATAATAAGTAAAACACGATAAAGTCCATACCCCCCTAATTTTAATATAACCCCGGCTAAAATTATAGAACCCGAAACAGGAGCTTCAACATGAGCTTTAGGTAATCACAAATGAACTATAAATATAGGTAATTTAACTAAAAAAGCTATCAATATTAATAAATAAATAAAAACATTACCATGTAAATTATATTTACTAATACTTATAAAAATTATATCTAAACTATACTTAGTATTATAAAAAAAAATAAGTACTATCAGTAAAGGTAAAGAAGTAAATAAAGTATAAAATATTATATAATAACCTGCTTGAATACGTTCAATCTGATATCCTCATCCTAAAATTAAAAATAAAGTAGGAATCAACCTAGCCTCGAATAAAAAATAAAAAGTTATAAAATTTAAAACTCTAAAAACTATTATTAAAAAAATTAATATAAAAGATAAATTTAAAATAAATAATAATAAAAAATTATTATTTTTAACAATTTTAATTCTAGCCAATACTATCAAAAAAATAATTCATATCCTCAACACAATCAATCAATAAGAAAAATTGTCCAACCCAAATATAAAATAAATATAAGTATAATCAATTAAATTCAAAGAAACAAAATTACACTCAATTAAAAAAATAATTATTAAAAATAAAATAATATTCTTAAATAAAATATTTAATATAAAATTTTTTATAGATAAAAAAATTAAAAATGTAATTATCAATATAATAATAATAAAATACTTTAACATTTTAATAAATTGAAAGAGTTAATATAATCACCCCCCTCAGAACGTATAATTAAAATTATAATTGTTAACCCTAATACACTCTCATTAACAGAAAAAATTAAATAGTACACTCTAATATATAAATTTATATCCACTATATTAAAATATAAAAATCAAATATAAAATATAGAAACAACAAAAAACTCTAATCTTATTAAAACTAATAATATATGTTTATTAAACTTAACAAAAATCAACAAAGAAATAACTAAAATAATCACACCAATTATTCATTCAACTATTATTAACATTAACTTACTCTTTCATTCTTACCTTTTTCTACTCTACCACCCCCCCCCCAAAAAAAAAATTCATTATAGTAAAAAATACTATATAGTTTAAATAAATAAAACATTAATCTTGTAAATTAAAAATAAATTTATACTTATTTTATAGTAACTAACTAAACTCAATAAATAATCATAAAATTCTTTACCCCATATAATATATTAAAAATATATTTTTTATAAATACTTATCAAAATAATAATTAACAATTATACCTTTAATCTCCAAAATTAAAATTCTAACTTAAACTATATCTTGATAAACACAATAATACAATACAAGTAATGTCAATAATTAACCTTTTATCTTCTTACTTTATTCCTTCAACTAACTTATGTTATAAATTATTAATTTCTTACTTTATAATTATAACTGTTATAATCCCTCTTATTATTATATCTATCCACCCCGTCACACTAATATTATTATTAATCTTATTTTCTCTATTAGTAAGAATAAAAATTAAATTTATTTACTCAAATTTTTGATTTTCTTACATACTATTCTTAGCCATAATTGGAGGAGTATTAATTATATTTTTATATTTAACCAGAACAGCTTCTAATGAAAAAATTAAAATTAATCTATCATACTTAATCTTAATCTTATTTACCATATTTTGTATATTAATTATATTTATAAGAATTACTTTATACTATGATCTGTACTCTATATCTTTAACAATAAATAACAATATTAATATAAACCAAAACTTCTTCCTAACAACAAATAACTGGTCTAATATAATAAGATACAAATCCTTAAATATATTTAATGACACCTATAAAATATCTTTAATAATTATAATGTACCTTCTATTTACCCTATACACCCTTATAAAATTATGTATAAAAATATATGGTCCACTCCGCCAATTTATATAAATGTTAAAATTATCAAAAAGTAACCCTATAATTAATATTATTTATAATAGACTAATTAAATTACCTACTCCTCTAAATATTTCAGTATGATGAAATTTTGGGTCCCTCCTAGGATTATGTCTATTAACTCAAATCATATCAGGACTATTCCTTTCAATACATTATTGTCCTAATATTGATTTAGCCTTCTCGAGAGTAATTCACATTTGCCGGGATGTCAATTTCGGTTGATTAATACGCCTAATTCACATAAACGGGGCCTCCTTCTTTTTTATTTGCCTTTATCTCCATATAGGACGGGGTATTTATTATATGTCTTATAAATTCACTAAAGTTTGAATTATTGGAGTAATAATTATCTTTTCAACAATAGCAACTGCTTTCCTTGGATATGTCTTACCTTGAGGACAAATATCTTACTGAGGAGCTACAGTTATTACAAACTTAATTTCTGCTATTCCCTACATAGGAAATTACATTGTTTTTTGATTATGGGGAGGATTTTCTATTAATAATGCAACTCTAAACCGATTTTACTCATTACATTTTATTATACCTTTTATTATTAGATTCTTAGTTATTATACATTTAACATTTCTGCATAGAACAGGATCAAATAACCCTATAGGAACAAACAGAAATTTAAAAAAAATTTCATTCCACCCATTCTTTTCCATTAAAGACTTAATAGGCTTTATTTTATTTTTAATAATTTTATTTTTACTAAGAATAATTAACCCATATTTATTAGGAGACCCTGAAAATTTTACCCCCGCTAATTCACTTATTACACCTGTACATATCCAACCTGAATGATATTTTCTATTTGCTTACGCAATTCTACGCTCTATCCCTAACAAATTAGGGGGGGTTATTGCTTTAGTAATATCTATCGCTATTTACTTAATTTTACCTTTTATAAATAAAAATATAATACCATCTCTTTCATTTTACCCTTTAAATCAAATCTTATTTTGAATTATAACTAATTTTTTTATTTTACTAACTTGACTAGGAGCTAAACCTGTAGAAACCCCTTTTATTTTTTTAAGTCAAATCATAACTTTTCTTTACTTTATTTATTTTTTAATTTTTCCTCTAACTTTAAAACTTTGAGATAAAATTCTTTTTAAAAATTAATTTAAATATATATATATATATATATATTTAAATTAATTAAACAATTTAATAAAAATTAAATAGTTAATGAACTTGAAATAAGTATATGTTTTGAAAACATAATATAGTATTTAAAATTATACTATTAACTTTTAACTATACTAATTAATATTCAATTCTAATAAATATTATTTTATTAATTACAAAAAAAATTAAATTAACATAAATATAACTAAAAACTTAATTCTTAATATAAACACCACATATAATAAAGAAAGAGGTAAAAACACTTTCCAAGTCAATCTTATTAATTTATCATAACGAAACCGAGGATAAGAACCCCGAATTAAAACAACTAAACTAAAAAATAATATAATATAAATATAATACCAAAAATTAAAAACTAACCCCCCACCAATAAATATAATAAATCATAATATTCTAAAAAATAAAATTATAGTATACTCAGCTAAAAATAAAAAAGCAAATATTCCTCTCGCGTACTCAATATTAAACCCAGAAACTAACTCCGATTCACCTTCCGCAAAATCAAAAGGAGAACGATTTAATTCAGCGATAGACCTAACTAAAAATATAAAAAATAAAGGAAATAAATATAATACTATAGATAAATTTTCTTGAAAAATTAAAAAATCTAATAAGTTAAAGCTATCAACTAATAAAATTAAAGTAATTAAAATTAAAGCCAACCTTACTTCATAAGAAATTGTCTGAGCCACCGCACGTATAGACCCCAACAAAGAATACAAAGAATTAGAAGCTCACCCTGAATATATTATTGTGTAAACCCTTCTTCTAAGCACTCTTAATAAAAACAAAATCCCTAAATTTAAATTCCATAAATTAAAAATAATAGGTAATAAAAACCAAATCATAAGTCTCAATCTCAATATTAAAAAAGGAGAAAAAAGATAAATAAAATAATTAAAATTAAATCCTATTAAATATTCTTTTCTAAATAACTTAACAGCATCACTAAAAGGTTGTAAAAGACCTAAAAAACCTAACTTGTTAGGGCCTTTACGTAATTGAATATAACTTAATAATTTTCGCTCGTATAATGTTAAAAAAGCTACCCCAATTAATACATTAATAATTAAAATAATATATCTCAAAAATGTTATTAAAAATCTTAAAGTTAAAAAATAATTAAAAATTATTGTATGAAATTAAACTAATTTCTTAATTAAATTCTAAATTTAATGCACTAAATCTGCCAAAACAATAATTATTTATTTATATAATAAATTAAATACTTTTTAATATTATTAAATTTCACAAAATTATTTTTAATTTAACTCTAAAAATATAATTTAAATTATTTAAAATATAAAGTCCTTTCGTACAAAAATACTTATAAAAATTTTTAAGGATAGAATCCGATCTGGCTCACGCCGATCTGAACTCAAATCATGTAAGATTTTAAAGGTCGAACAGACCTATTTATTTAAGTATCTCCACCCAAACATTATCTTAATTCAACATCGAGGTCGCAAACTTATTTATTAATGTGATCTCTCCAAATAAATTACGCTGTTATCCCTAAGGTATTTATTTCTAATAATCTATAATAATAGGCTCATTATAAATATTAAATATATTTTTAATAATATTTAATATTAAACTATATAAATCAATATAATTAATAATTAAAAGTTAATTCAATTTTAATATCACCCCAACAAAATAAAAATATATTTAATAATAATAAAAAATTTATTTATATATAAATTTATTTTTATAAAAATCTATAGGGTCTTCTCGTCCTCTAAATAAATTTTAGCTTTTTAACTTAAAAATTAAATTTTAATATAAATAACTATGAGACAATAAATATTTTATTCAATCTTTCATACAAGCTCTCAATTAAAGAACTAATTATTATGCTACCTTTGCACGGTCAAAATACCGCGGCCATTCAAACTTTTTTCATTGGGCAGATTAGACTTTAAATTATAACATCAAAAAGACATGTTTTTGTTAAACAGGTAAATATTTCTATTTTGTCTAATTCCTTATAATTATATTTACCTTTAAATATTATTAATAATAATACAAATAATATACTATTAAAAATTTTTATAATAATTAAAATAAATTAAAACTACAATTAATAAATTATAATAATTTTTTCATTATTTTATATAATAAATAATTTATTATATTATTTTTATACAAAATTAAAATATTTTTTACAAAATTAACATATTATTACAAATAAAAATAAGTTATTAAACAATTTATATAATAATCACTTCTAAATCTATAATTTTTATTCAATTTATATTAACTAAAAAATAATTTTTAACCTTAAATTCTAAGCTAATCCCTAAAATTTTTTTTATTAAATAAATTTAAATAAAAATATATTACACTGCTTACTAATAAAATACAAAATACTTTTACTTTACCTTTATAAAATTAATATATCAAAATATCTTATTATACACAAATATATTTTTTATTATTTTATAATATAATAATTATAAATATTTATATTTAATAAATAAATTAAATTTATTTCTAAAAAAACTAGATATCTTAACCATTGACTAGAATTTCTCCTCTAATATAATATTTTAAATAATAATTAAACATTAACTTAAATATAATATTAACTCTAAATTAATTCGAGAATTTTAAAATATTTAAATATTTAATTAAAAAACCCTGATACAAAAGGTACAAAAAATTAATTTTACTTTTTACCTTAATAATTTTAAATTATTTCAACTTTAATTTACATTTAAATATAAATTTATTTTTTCTATTAATATAATTTACTTAAACAATTTAAATCCACACTTTTTTAATATTACTTTAAATAATATAATAATTAAACATTCTAAATATTAATAAAATTAATAAATTTCTTCAAATTTTTTTATTTATTTATTATTCATCTCTATAATAATATATGTATTCAAATCTATAAAAATTTTTATATCTATTCAATGTAAAAGAATAATTTTCATTTAAACTAAAATTTGAAAATAAAATTTATTACTAATTTATCTATCTATCAAAATCTTAAAAAAATTAATTCTAAAAACACTTTCCAGTACTCTTACTTTGTTACGACTTATCTCATATTATAATGAGAGCGACGGGCGATATGTACATAATTTAAAACACCTATCAAATTAATTAATTAATTAATTTTACTTTTAAATCCTCCTTCATTAAGATATTAAAATCTTAAATTCATAAATAAATTAATTTTATTGTAACTCATTTTAACTTAAATATATACTGCACCTTTATCTGAATTTCTATTATTATAAATAAATACTATAAAAATATTCATTAATAATTTTAAAAAAATTATTTAACCTATTAAAATTTTTTTCAAACGACGATATACAAATAAATTTAATTAATATACATACATATATATGTATGTATATAATATTAAATATAAATTTAAGTATTTATTATCGTGGATTATCAATTAAAAAACAAGTTCCTCTAAATTGAATAAATTACCGTCAAATTCTTTAAGTTTCAAGAACATACCTTCTACTACCTAATTTTAAAATTTTTCCTAATAAAAACATTATTTAAATTATTAATAAAACCATAAAAAATACTAATATAAATATCATTATTTATCCTTATATTTTTTATTTTACAAACTTATAAATATTTATTTACAAATAAAATAATAGGGTATCTAATCCTAGTTTAAAAATTAATTTTCATAGATTATTAAAAATTAAAAAAATTTAATTTAAAATTTAATAAAATTTCACCTTAATTTAAATTAATTAATTAAAATTAATTTTAAATAATTCTAATACCTATAAAATTAAAAAAAAATTTATTCAAATATATTTGTCTAACCGCGAATGCTGGCACAAAATTTTTCTATTTTTATTAAATATATTCTATAAAAAAAACTACTTATATTTTTATATAATATTATATACTAAAATAAATAAAATATAAACTATTTAAATAAATATTATTTATTCACAAAAATTTATATATTAAATAAAAATTTATAATAAATTTTTAAGTCAGAATTAAACTTTTATTAAAAAAATTAAAAATAATTTAATAAATTAATAATATTATATAATAACATAAAATTTTAATTAGTAAATATATACTATTTAACTTTATCAATTAAATACAAATATATATATATATATATATATATATATATTAATATTTCTTTTAAAAAGATAAGCTAATGTTAAGCTAAAAGACTCATAATCTTTTTATAGAAATTTTAATTTTCTTCTTTTTATTTTAAATTATTTTAAATACAAATTTTCACATAAAATTTACAATATATATATATATATTTAAATAAAAATTAACGTAAAATGTTAAAACTAGGAAGAAACTTATACCATAAGAGCATATGTATCCACCTAAATTAACTAAGGGTCAACGTAAAATGTTAAAACTAGGAAGAAACTTATACCATAAGAGCATATGTATCAACCTAAATTAACTAAAAGTCAACGTAAAATGTTAAAATTAGGAAGGAACTTATATCATAAGAGTATACATATCAACCTAAATTAACTAAAGGTCAACGTAAAATGTTAAAATTAGGAAGAAACTTATATCATAAAAGCATACATACCCACCTAAATTAACTAAGGGTCAACGTAAAATGTTAAAATTAGGAAGGAACTTATATCATAAGAGCATACATATCAACCTAAATTAACTAAAAATCAACGTAAAATGTTAAAATTAGGAAGGAACTTAGATCATAAGAGCATACATACCCACCTAAATTAACTAAGGGTCAACGTAAAATGTTAAAATTAGGAAGAAACTTTCAAAATATCATAATAAATTTATTTTAAATATTTTATTTTTTATTATTTTTTTTACTATTATTTCTACTAATTCTATTATTATTATTATTATTATTATTATTATTATTATTATTATTATTATTATTACTATTATTACTATTATTGCTATTATTGCTATTATTGTTATTATTGTTATTATTGCTATTATTGCTATTATTGCTATTATTGTTATTATATTTTTTTTTTTTTTTTTTTAATAATAATATATATATATATATATATACATTTATTTATATATATATATATAATTATATATATATATATATATAAATAAATATTTATATATATATAATATATAAATATTATATTATAAATAATATTATATTATATTATTGATAAAACTTTCTATCTTTATTATATAATATTTATTTAATATTAAGTACACCTGTTATATTTAATGTAAATAAAAATATAAATAATATATTGCTATATATTATATAAGTTTTTATATATCCTTTAAAAGCTTTCCTAATAAGTTTTTAGATAGTGTGTTAAATGGAACATTGGGATATAGTACTAACTTCAAATTTCCTTAATTTATATAAAATATTTTTCTATAAAAAATAATTCTTATTGTTATTATATAATAAGTAATTAATATATATTTATAACACTATGAATAATATATTAATCTACTACATACTATATTTAAATAAATTTTATATATCAGAACATTTATAGTATATAAATAATATTTATATTATTAAATATACGTATTATAATTAATTAAATAAAAAAAAATAAATAATTTGTAATTTAAAGTAATATAGGTATTAAATATTTTTTACTAAAAAAAATTTTAAGTTATATTTATCTCCTATTTTTTTTTCTTCATAAAAAAATTTTTTTTTCTTAAAAAAAAATTAAAAAATAAACATAAATTACGTTTATTTCCATCAATTAAAAATACCCCTTTGATAAAAAAACATAAATTACGTTTATTTTTATCAATTAAAAATACCCCTTTTGATAAAAAAACATAAATTACGTTTATTTTTATCAATTAAAAATACCCATTTGATAAAAAACATAAATTACGTTTATTTTTATCAATTAAAAGTACCCCTTTTGATAAAAAAACATAAATTACGTTTATTTTTATCAATTAAAAATATTTCTTTTGATAAAAAA